TTATCTATATACTAATAGATGGATACTAAAAATTTATAAAAATTATAAAATATATATATATATATATAAATAAATACATGTGTATATAAAGTTAATCAGCCATTAAATAATATATATATATATAAATTTATTATATAATAAATTAATAACTAAAATTTTAAATTAAATTTAAAAAATATATTATTCAATATATAATTTTTAAATTTAATTTAAAATTTATTAAATTTTTATATATTTATAAATTTTTATATAAAAATTTAATAAAAATTTATTTTTATTATATATTACATACTAAACTTAGTTATTTAATATAAAACTTATAAATTTTATAAATTTAATATTTCCCAATCTATAAATCTATAAATAATGAATTGCCTGATAAAAGGATTATCTTGATAGGATAAATCATGTAATTAAAATTACATTCATTATATTTAATAGAATTAAACTATTTCTAAAAGTATCAAAAACTTTTGTGCATCATACACCAAAATATAATTTTTAAAAAAGATAAGCTAATAAAGCTACTGGGCTCATACCCCACTCATAAAGGTTTTAATCCTTTTCTTTTTAATTTTTAATAATTCATCAAAAATTTTATTTTTAGTTATTTTAATTATAAGAACAATAATTACTATTTCAGCTAACTCCTGACTAGGAGCTTGAATAGGTTTAGAAATTAATTTATTATCATTTATCCCCCTAATAAATGATAATAACCTAATATCTAATGAATCTTCTCTAAAATATTTTTTAACTCAAGCATTAGCTTCTTCTATTTTACTATTTTCAACAATTCTTTTTATATACAAAAATAATTTCATATACTATAATAAAGAAACCAGAATCAATTTTATAATTTTATCATCTTTATTGATAAAAAGAGGAACAGCTCCATTCCATTTTTGATTCCCTAATGTAATAGAAGGAATAAATTGAATAAATGCATTAATTTTAATAACATGACAAAAAATTGGTCCTTTAATATTAATCTCCTATTTAATAATTAAACCATTTCTACTAACATGCATTATTTTATCAGTAATTGTAGGCTCATTAGGCGGATTAAACCAAACCTCCTTACGAAAATTAATAACATTTTCATCAATTAATCATCTAGGATGGATACTAATAAGTATATATTCTAATGAATCCTTATGAATTACCTATTTCTTATTCTATAGTTTCATATCATTTAATATAATTTTCTTATTCAATATATTTAAATTATATCATATTAATCAATTATTTTCTCTATTTTTATTAAATAAAACTTTTAAATTTTCCTTGTTTTTAAATTTATTATCATTAGGTGGACTACCACCATTTATAGGTTTCATTCCTAAATGATTAACTATTCAATATTTAACATTCAATAATCAATTATTTATATTAACAATTATAATTCTTATAACCTTAATCACCCTATTCTTTTATTTACGATTATGCTATACAGCATTCATAATTAATCACTACGAAAATAATTGAAATTTTAATATTTATTGAAATAATTTCTCTATAAATATTTATTTATTACTTTCCTTTATTTCTACCTTCGGATTATTTATTATTAGATTAATCTACTATTTAATTTAAAACTTTAAGTTAAATAAACTAATAGCCTTCAAAGCTATAAATATAAGAATAATCTTTTAAGTTTTAATAATTTTTTTATTATTCCTTTAGAATTGCATTCTAATATCATTATTGACTATAAAACCATTGATTAAAAAGAAAATTTCTTATAAATAGATTTACAATCTATTGCCTAAACTTCAGCCATTTAATCGCAACAATGATTATTTTCAACTAATCACAAAGATATTGGAACACTATATTTTGTATTTGGAACATGAGCAGGAATAGTAGGAACATCCTTAAGTATATTAATTCGAGCCGAATTAGGACACCCAGGAGCTCTAATTGGAGATGACCAAATTTATAATGTTATCGTTACAGCTCATGCTTTTGTTATAATTTTTTTTATAGTTATACCTATTATAATTGGAGGATTCGGAAATTGATTAGTTCCCTTAATATTAGGAGCTCCTGATATAGCATTTCCTCGAATAAATAATATAAGTTTTTGATTATTGCCTCCTTCTTTAACATTACTATTAGTAAGAAGAATAGTAGAAAATGGAGCCGGAACTGGCTGAACAGTCTACCCTCCATTATCAAGTAATATTGCTCACGGAGGAGCTTCAGTAGATTTAGCAATTTTTTCTTTACACTTAACAGGTATATCATCAATTTTAGGAGCCGTAAATTTTATCACAACCGTAATCAATATACGATCTACAGGTATTACCTACGATCGTATACCTCTATTTGTATGATCTGTTGCAATTACAGCATTACTTCTTTTACTTTCCTTACCAGTACTAGCCGGTGCCATCACAATATTATTAACTGATCGAAACTTAAATACATCATTCTTTGACCCAGCAGGAGGAGGTGACCCAATTTTATATCAACATTTATTCTGATTTTTTGGCCACCCAGAAGTTTATATTCTAATTTTACCAGGATTTGGTATAATTTCTCATATTATTAGTCAAGAATGTGGAAAAAAGGAAACATTTGGATCATTAGGAATAATTTATGCTATACTAGCTATTGGTTTACTAGGATTTATTGTATGAGCTCATCATATATTTACAGTCGGAATAGACGTTGATACCCGAGCCTACTTTACCTCTGCAACAATAATTATTGCCATCCCTACCGGGATCAAAATTTTTAGTTGACTAGCAACTTTACATGGAACACAATTAGTTTATTCACCTGCAATTATTTGAGCATTAGGTTTTGTATTCCTATTCACAGTAGGTGGATTAACAGGAGTAATTTTAGCTAACTCATCCATTGATATCATTTTACATGATACATATTATGTAGTAGCACACTTCCATTATGTATTATCAATAGGAGCCGTATTCGCAATTATAGCAGGATTTGTTCACTGATACCCATTATTTACAGGATTAACATTAAATAATAAATGATTAAAAACTCAATTTTTAATTATATTTATTGGAGTAAATTTAACATTTTTCCCTCAACACTTCTTAGGATTAGCAGGTATACCTCGTCGATATTCAGATTATCCAGATGCATATACAGCATGAAATATTGTTTCAACAATTGGATCAACAATTTCCCTAGTAAGAATTATATTCTTTGTAATTATTATCTGAAAAAGAATAATTAAACAACGACAAGTAATTTATCCTATACAATTAAATTCATCTATTGAATGATATCAAAATATCCCACCAGCAGAACACAGATATTCAGAATTACCATTATTATCAAATTTCTAATATGGCAGATTAGTGCAATGGATTTAAGCTCCATATATAAAGTATTTCACTTTTATTAGAATAAAATGTCAACATGAGCTAATTTAGGATTACAAAATAGAGCATCCCCACTTATAGAACAATTAACATTCTTTCATGATCATGCACTATTAATTTTAATTATAATTACTGTAATAGTTGGTTATATAATAATTATACTATTTTTTAATAATTACAGTAACCGCTATTTACTTCACGGACAAACAATTGAAGTAATTTGAACAATTCTTCCTGCAATTATCTTACTATTTATTGCATTTCCTTCTTTACGATTATTATACTTACTTGATGAAATTAATGAACCTTCAATTACACTAAAATCTATTGGTCACCAATGATATTGAAGATATGAATATTCAGATTTCCTAAATATTGAATTTGATTCATATATAATTCCAACAAATGAATTAAAACCAAATAGATTTCGATTATTAGACGTAGATAATCGAATTATCTTACCCATAAATTCTCAAATTCGAATTCTAGTAACATCAGCTGATGTAATTCATTCATGAACAATTCCATCCTTAGGTGTAAAAATTGATGGAACACCTGGACGATTAAATCAAACAAATTTTTTAATTAATCAACCAGGCTTATTCTTTGGTCAATGTTCAGAAATTTGTGGAGCAAATCATAGCTTTATACCAATTGTAATTGAAAGAATTCCAATAAATTTTTTTATTAAATGAATTTCTAACATAAATTAATCATTAAATGACTGAAAGCAAGTACTGGTCTCTTAAACCATGTTATAGTAATCTAGCAATTACTTTTAATGAAAAAATTAGTTAAAATTATAACATTAGTATGTCAAACTAAAATTATTAAATTTATTAATATTTTTTAATTCCACAAATAAATCCCATTAGTTGATTAAGCTTATTTTTATTATTTTCAATTATTTTTATTTTATTTAATATAATAAATTATTTCATTTATTTACCTACAATACCAAAATATAAAACATCTAATAAAATTATTACAAAATCTATAAATTGAAAATGATAACTAATTTATTCTCTGTTTTTGACCCTTCATCTAGCATTTTAAATATATCATTAAATTGATTAAGAACCTTTATTGGATTATTAATAATTCCTTCAATATATTGATTTATACCATCTCGTTATCATATTATCTGAAATAATATTTTATTAACACTTCATAAAGAATTTAAAACTTTATTAGGAAATCCTAATCAAAAAGGAACAACCTTAATTTTTATTTCATTATTTAGAATAATTTTATTTAACAATTTTATAGGTTTATTTCCATATATCTTTACAAGAACAAGACACTTAGTCTTAACATTAACATTAGCTTTACCTTTATGGTTAGCTTTCATAATCTATGGCTGATTAAATCATACACAACATATATTTGCTCATTTAGTCCCCCAAGGAACTCCCCCTATTTTAATACCATTTATAGTTTGCATTGAAACAATTAGAAATATTATTCGACCAGGAACATTAGCTGTTCGATTAACAGCTAATATAATTGCCGGTCATCTATTATTAACATTACTAGGAAATACCGGCCCATCCCTATCATATATAATTGTAACAATTTTATTGATTACACAAATTTTACTATTAGTATTAGAATCAGCTGTTGCCATAATTCAATCATATGTATTTGCTGTTTTAAGAACCCTATACTCTAGAGAAGTAATTTAACTTTAAATGTCAACACACTCAAATCACCCATTCCACTTAGTAGATTATAGTCCATGACCTCTAACAAGATCAATTGGAGTAATAACAATAGTATCAGGATTAGTAAAATGATTTCATCAATATGATAATTCATTATTATTTCTAGGATTAACAATTACAATTTTAACTGTTTATCAATGATGACGAGATGTATCTCGAGAAGGAACATTTCAAGGCCTACACACACTTATAGTAACAACAGGTTTACGTTGAGGAATAATCCTATTTATTGTATCTGAAGTTTTATTTTTTTCATCTTTCTTTTGAGCATTTTTTCATAGAAGTTTATCTCCAGCTATTGAATTAGGAGCTGTCTGACCTCCAGCAGGTATTGAACCTTTTAACCCTTTTCAAATTCCTTTATTAAACACAACTATTCTATTAGCTTCAGGAATTACTGTAACCTGAGCTCATCATAGACTAATAGAAGGAAATTTTTCACAAACTACTCAAGGACTTTTTTTTACTGTTATTTTAGGAATCTATTTTTCTATTCTACAAGCCTATGAATATATTGAAGCCCCATTTACAATTGCTGATGCAGTTTACGGATCAACATTTTATATAGCAACAGGATTCCATGGAATTCACGTACTAATTGGTTCTACATTTCTATTAATTTGCTTAATTCGACATCTAAATAATCATTTTTCAAAAAATCACCATTTCGGATTTGAAGCAGCCGCATGATATTGACATTTTGTTGATATTGTCTGACTATTCCTATATGTATCAATTTATTGATGAGGAGGATAACTTATTTATATAGTATAAAAGTATATGTGACTTCCAATCACAAGGTTTATTATTAATAATAATATAAATAATTTTTTCCATTACTTTAATATCTTTAATTATTATTACCTTATCAATTGTAGTAATAACACTTGCCACAATCCTATCTAAAAAAAGATATGCTGATCGAGAAAAAAGATCCCCATTTGAATGTGGATTTGACCCTATATCTTCATCTCGTTTACCATTTTCACTAAAATTCTTTTTAATTACAATTATTTTTTTAATTTTTGATGTAGAAATTGCATTAATTCTACCCATAATTCTAATTATAAATTTTTCAAATCTATTTATATGAACTATCACCTCTGTAATTTTTATTATCATCTTATTATTAGGTCTTTACCACGAATGAAATCAAGGTATACTAAACTGGTCAAATTAGGGTTATAGTTAAAATTATAACATTTGATTTGCAATCAAAAAATATTGATTTATTCAATTTACCTTGAATATGAAGCGATCCATTGCAATTAGTTTCGACCTAATTTTAGGTAATTTTACCCTTATTCTTTTTATTAATTGAAACCAAAACAGAGGTATATCACTGTTAATGATAAAATTGAATTCTTTAAATTCCAATTAAAGAAATATGAAGATCAAATAAAAGCTGCTAACTTTTTATTTTAATGGTTAAATTCCATTTATATTTCTATTTATATAGTTTAAATAAAACCTTACATTTTCATTGTAAAAATAAAATAATTTTTTTTTATAAATATTACTAATTAAAATTATTTAATATTTAAAGATTCAATCAACCTCCCTAACATCTTCAATGTTATACTCTAAATATAAGCTATTTAAATATAAAATTAAAAATAAAGATAAAATTATAATTCACAATACAAAAACTAATATATAAACCTTTAATCTATTATTCTGAATAATATAATTAAATTGTGAATAATTAACTAACTGCTTATATAAATTTTGTCTACCCATAAATTCAGATCATCCTTGATCAAAATTCTTAACAACATTTATTCCTAATTTTAATGAATAATTAATAATTCCATAAGTAGAAATATATGGTATAAATCATATTGAACCAGCAAAAACTCTTACATAATAATTATTTAAAGATTTATTAATAAAAAACAATGAAATTTTTGATATTATATAACCAACTAAACCACCCACAATACAAACAAATAAAGTTATAAATTTTAAATAATAAGGTAAACTAATTGTATAAGGAGTTAAAAAAATTAATCAACTTAACATTCTACCACCAATAATTCTTATAATTATCAAACCAAATATACCCTTTAATATAATTCAACCCTCATCATTTAATACATTTAATGCTCTACAATTTAAATCACCAGTCATAGAATAATAAACCAATCGTAAAGAATAACAAACTGTCAATCCTGTAGAAAAAAAAAACAAAAAATAAATAAATAAATTCACTATTCTCAAAGAAACAACTTCTAAAATTAAATCCTTAGAATAAAAACCAGCCAAAAATGGCATTCCACACAACGCTAAATTTGCAACATTAAAACAAGAAGAAGTTAAAGGCATAAACATACTTAATCCACCTATTAAACGTAGATCCTGTGAATTATTTATATTATGAATAATAGCACCAGCACATATAAAAAGTAAAGCTTTAAATAATGCATGAGTTAACAAATGAAAAAAAGCTAATTTCTCATAACCTATAGATAAAATTATTATTATTAATCCTAATTGTCTCAAAGTAGATAATGCAATAATTTTCTTTAAATCAAATTCAAAATTAGCCCCCAATCCAGATATAAACATAGTTAAACCAGCTAATAAAAGTAACAACTGAGACATTACAGAATTAACTAATAATAAATTAAATCGAATTAATAAATAAATTCCTGCAGTTACTAAAGTTGAAGAATGAACTAAAGCAGATACAGGAGTTGGAGCAGCTATAGCTGCAGGCAACCAAGAACTAAAAGGAATTTGTGCACTCTTAGTTATAGCTGCCAATATCACTAATCTACCAATTACAGTTATTTCTATATCATTCTTCATAAATTCTAAATAATAAATATAATTTCAACCCCCATAATTTAATATTCAAGCAATTGATATTAACAAAGCAACATCACCAATTCGATTCAACAAAGCAGTTAATATTCCAGCATTAAAAGACTTCACATTATTAAAATAAATTACTAAACAATAAGAAACTAAACCCAATCCATCTCAACCCAATAAAATTCTTACCAAATTAGGACTAATAATCAATATTATTATTGAAAAAACAAATAATAAAACTAACATAATAAATCGATTAATATTAACCTCAGATCTTATATATTCTTTTCTATAATAAATTACTAAAGAAGAAATAAATAAAACAAATGACATAAATATTAAACTTATTCAATCAAACAAAAAAGTTATAACAATTCTTATAGAATTTATAGAAACAAGTTCCCATTCAAAAAAAAAAGTTAATTCATTTAAAATAAAATACAAGGAAAAAAAAAAAAAAAAAATTCTAATACAAAAAATAATAAAAAAGTTAATAATACAAATTGATAAATATTTCACAATTTAAAATGAATAAATTCATATCATTGACACCACAAATCAATATTTTAATTAAACTATTTAAATTTATAATCATAATAAACTTATTTCTGATTTCAATACTAATAAATTTAAAGGAAATCAATGCAAAAATAATAATAAGTATTCACGATTTAACCCCCCTCTAAATGAATAAACACCAGAATATAACTTTCCATGTTGTCTATATGCATATAAATATAATGTATAAGCAGCACTAAAAAAAGATAAAAAAATTAATATCAACATTGTAACTCATGATCAACAAACGATTCTATTTAATAAAGAAATTTCACCTAATAAATTTAAAGTTGGAGGAGCAGCCATATTAGCTGAACATAATAAAAATCATCACAATGTTATAGAAGGTATAAAATTCAATAAACCCTTATTAATTAATAATCTCCGTCTTCCTAAACGTTCATAGCTAATATTAGCTAAACAAAATAAACCAGAAGAACATAATCCATGAGCAATTATTAAAGTATAAGACCCAGAAATTCCTCAATATGTTATTGTTATTAATCCACTTAACGCAATTCTTATATGAGCAACTGATGAATAAGCAATCAAAGATTTCAAGTCAGTTTGTCGTAAACAAATTAATCTCACTAAAACTCCACCAACTAATCTAATTCTAATAAATCAATAATTATATTTAACTCCTAATAATTGTAAAAAGAAAAAAATTCGTAACAATCCATACCCACCTAACTTTAATATAATTCCAGCTAAAATTATTGATCCAGAAACCGGAGCTTCAACATGAGCTTTTGGTAATCATAAATGAACTAAAAACATTGGTATTTTAACTAAAAAAGGTAAAATTAAAAAAAGATATATAATAAAATAATTAAAATCAAAATTATTTATTAAATAAAAATTTATTGTATTTAAACTATTATATAAATAAAAAATAATAATTAATATTGGCAAAGAAACTAATAATGTATAAAACAATAAATATATACCAGCCTGTAAACGTTCAGGTTGATATCCTCAACCTAAAATTAAAAATAATGTAGGAATTAAACTACTTTCAAAAAATAAATAAAATATAAATAAATTTATACTCATAAAAGTTAAAACCAATAACAACAATAAAATCATAATATTTAATAAAAATAAATTTTTATAATTATTAAATTTATTAATTGAATCACTTGCTATTAATATTAAAACGCAAATTCAAAAACTAAGTAAAACTATTCCATAAGAAAGAAGATCCATTCCTAAAAAATAAGTAATACCCACTCAATAATTTCTAAAATAATTTAATAAAATCAAAATAAATATAATAATAAACAAAAAATTTTGAACCATTCAAAATATATTTTTTATAAAACAAAATCCCAATAAAAAAATTAATATAAATAAAATCTTTAACATTGTAAAACATTAAATGACTGAAAATAATCATTTCCATAACCACGAATTATTGATACTAAAATTGATAATCCTAAAACACCTTCACACACTCTAAATGTTAAAAATAATATACTAAAATAATTTTCATAATTTATTATATTTAAATAAATAAATAATATATAAAATAAAGACAAAACAATATATTCTAAACTCATCAATATTGATAATAAATGCTTACGATTAGAAATAAATCTAAGAACTCCCATAATTAACAAAAAAAAAGGTAAACCTCAATTAATAAATATTATCATTAGTTTTAATAGTTTAACAAAAACATTGGTCTTGTAAATCAAAAATAAGAATATATTCTTTTTAAACTTCAAGAAAAAAGAAACATCTTTATCATTAATCTCCAAAATTAATATTTTAATTAAACTACTTCTTGATATCATACAACTTTTATTATATAGATTAACCTTAATTTTCAGATTTATTTTTATACAAATAAATCATCCTCTTAGTATAGGATTAATACTTTTAATTCAAACAATTATAGTATGCTGCTTAACTGGTTTAATAGCTAAAACATTTTGATTTTCCTATATTTTATTTTTAATCTTTGTTGGAGGTATATTAGTTTTATTCATTTATATAACATCATTAGCCTCTAATGAAATATTTGCTTTATCATTAAAAACAATTTTTATTTCAATTATTAGCTTATTTATATTAACGATTATAATTGTTCTTTTAGATAAAATATTATTAACTTTTAATTCTATAAATAATGAAATAAATTCAATTTCAAACTTAAATTCTTATATTTCAGAAAATTCCCTTAATTTAATTAAATTATATAATTATCCAAGAAATATAATTACAATTCTATTAATCAATTATTTATTAATTACAATAATTGCTTCTATCAAAATTACAAAATTATATTATGGACCAATCCGATCTATAAACTAATGAACAAACCAATACGAACTCATCATCCCATTTTCAAAATCATAAATAATGCTTTAGTAGATCTTCCATCACCCTCTAATATTTCTATATGATGAAATTTCGGATCACTACTAGGATTATGTTTAATTATTCAAATTCTAACAGGATTATTTTTAGCAATACATTATACAGCAGATATTAGTATAGCTTTTAATAGTGTAGACCATATTTGTCGAAATGTAAATTATGGATGACTATTACGAACTTTACATGCTAATGGTGCATCATTTTTCTTTATTTGTATTTATTTACATATCGGACGAGGAATATATTATGGATCATTTCTATATACACCTACATGATTAAGTGGAACAATTATTCTATTTCTAGTCATAGCAACTGCATTTATAGGTTATGTTCTTCCCTGAGGACAAATATCTTTTTGAGGAGCCACAGTAATTACCAATTTATTATCAGCTATTCCATATCTAGGAACAGATTTAGTTCAATGAATTTGAGGTGGATTCTCAGTAGATAATCCAACTCTATCACGATTCTTTACTTTTCATTTTATTTTACCATTTATTGTCTTAGCTATAGTAATGATTCATTTATTATTTTTACACCAAACTGGATCAAATAATCCTATCGGATTAAATTCTAATCTAGATAAAATTCCATTTCATCCTTATTTTAGCTACAAAGACATTGTAGGTTTTATTATTATACTAATATTATTAACAATATTAACATTATGAAACCCTTATCTACTTGGTGACCCCGATAATTTTATTCCTGCTAATCCTCTTGTAACTCCCGCTCACATTCAACCTGAATGATATTTTTTATTTGCATATGCTATTTTACGATCAATCCCTAATAAACTAGGAGGAGTAATTGCACTCGTTATATCAATTGCTATTCTAATAATTATACCATTTTATAATTTAATAAAATTTCGAGGAACCGAATTTTATCCCATTAATCAAATTATATTTTGATATATAGTAACAATTGTAATTTTATTAACATGAATCGGAGCACGACCTGTAGAAAATCCATTTGTCATTATTGGACAAATTTTAACAATCTTATACTTTTTATATTATCTTGTAAATCCCTTAATTACAAAATGATGAGATAAATTGTTAAATTAAATTTAAGTTAATGAGCTTGAATTAAGCATATGTTTTGAAAACATATTATAGAAATTAAAATTTTCTATTAACTTAACTAAAAAAAGTTATATAAATTAAACAAATAAATTTTTAATCCCACATAAAATAATAAATAATTTAAAGAAAATGGTAAAAACCCCTTTCAAGCTAAATATATTAATTTATCATAACGAAACCGTGGTAAAGTCCCCCGAACTCAAATAAATATAAATGAAATAAATATTAATTTAAAATAAAATATAAAATTAAATACATCACCCCCTAAAAAAATTAATGAAAATAACATTCTCATAAATAAAATACTCGCATATTCAGATAAAAAAATTAATGCAAATCCCCCTCTTCTATATTCAACATTAAATCCAGAAACTAATTCAGATTCACCTTCAGCAAAATCAAAAGGTGTTCGATTAGTTTCAGCCAAAGAAATTGTTAATCAAATAAAAACTAAAGGATATAACATAAAAAAAAATCAAAGATATTTCTGATAATAATAGAAATTTAATATATTGTAATTATTAATTAAAAAAATAAAAGATAACAAAATTAAAGCCAATCTAACTTCATAAGAAATCGTTTGAGCTACTGAACGTAAACTTCCCAATAAAGCATAATTAGAATTTGATGATCAACCAGCAATTATAACAGTATAAACACCTAAACTTGTACAACATATAAAAAATAGCAAACCCAAATTAAAAGAAAATAACTTAATAAAAAAAGGTATACACATTCATAATAATAAAGACAAAAATAAAGAAAAAACTGGAGAAAAATAATATGAAATATAATTAGATAATAAAGGATAAGTTTGTTCCTTTGTAAATAATTTAATTGCATCACAAAAAGGTTGAGGAATTCCTATTAACCCAACTTTATTAGGTCCTTTACGAATTTGAATATAACCTAAAACCTTTCGCTCTAACAATGTTAAAAAAGCTACACTTACTAATACACAAATAATTAATATTAAACTCATAATTAAAAACAAAATAATTTCTATATAAAACAAGTACTATTTGTAATATAAATTACATTTATAAATTCTAAATTTATTACATTAATCTGCCAAAATAGCTTAATAATCAATTATTTATATTCTTTATATAAAATAAAATTATTTATATATTTAATCCTTTCGTACTAAAATATATTAATTTATTAAAGATAGAAACCAACCTGGCTCACGCCGGTTTGAACTCAGATCATGTAAGATTCTAAAAGTCGAACAGACTTTAAATTTAAACGACTACACCTAAAATTATTTCTTAATCCAACATCGAGGTCGCAATCTTTTTTATCGATAAGAACTCTCCAAAAAAATTACGCTGTTATCCCTAGAGTAACTTAAATTTTTAATCATTAAAAATGGATCATTTATTCATTAATCAATGATTTTCAACTTAAAAGTTATTTAAATTTTAATATCACCCCAATAAAATATATTTAAAAGATTATAATTAAAATAATCTACAAAATTAAAATATAAAATATATAAAGATTCATAGGGTCTTCTCGTCTTTTAAATTTATTTTAGCTTTTTAACTAAAAAATAAAATTCTAATAAAAATTTTAATGAAACAGTTAATATTTCGTCCAACCATTCATTCCAGCCTTCAATTAAAAGACTAATGATTATGCTACCTTTGCACAGTTAATATACTGCGGCCATTTAAAAATTCAGTGGGCAGGTTAGACTTTAAATTTAATACTAAAAGACATGTTTTTGTTAAACAGGCGAACATTATTTTTGCCGAATTCTTTATTATAACTTCACATTTTAAAATTTATAAATACAAAATTTATATACTAATTATATCATTATTACTTTATTTTTTATATTAAAATAAATATTTTAATAAAAAATTAAAATATAATAAATAATTTATTTAAAAAATTAATTTATAACAAACTTAATAAAAATTGATACTTTCAAACATATAAAATTTTAATGTTATTTATTATTTATAAAAATTTATTTTATAGCTTATCCCATAAAATATTAAAATAAAAAAATTACTTAATTCACTAAATAAATAAGTAAATTTAATAATTATAAATTAAATTTATTTCTTAAAAAACTAGATACCTTTAAAAACGAATAACATTTCATTTCTAATAAATTATTTAAAATAATTTTGTTACATTAACATTTATAATTTATTAAATCTTTTAAAATCGAGAAAAATAAATAAATATTTTCTATTTAATATACTCTGATACACAAGATACAATAAATTAAATTTTCTTCTAATACAAAAATTTTTCACTATATTTCAATCTTATTTCACAATACTAATAAACTATTATTAAAACTATTTTTTCTTTATAAAATACTAAAACCCTTAATATTATAATTATTTTTAATATTTAATATTTTTTTTTTAAAAAAAATTAATAAATAATTACTAATCAATTTATATTGATTTGCACAAAAATCTTTTCAATGTAAATGAAATACTTTACTTAATAAGCTTTAAATTGATTCTAGATACACTTTCCAGTACATCTACTATGTTACGACTTATCTTATTTTAATAACAAGAGCGACGGGCGATATGTACATATTTTAGAGCTAAAATCAAATTAATAATCTTTATAATTTTACTATCAAATCCAATTTCATTAAATTTTTCATATTTAAATCCACATAAATAAATTTTATTGTAACTCATTTATACTTAAAAATAAACTACACCTTGATTTGATATTAATTTTTATATAAATTATAGAAAATTATTATTCTTATAAAATATTCTAATAACAACGATATATAAATTGAATTACAATTTTAAGTAAGGTACAACGCGGATTATCGATTATAAAACAAGTTCCTCTGAATAGACTAAAATACCGCCAAATTTTTTAAGTTTCAAGAATATATCTAATACTACTCAAATAACTACATATATATATATTAAATAATAGGGTATCTAATCCTAGTTTTTATTTAAAATTTCATAGCTTCAATTATGCTTTAATTAAAAAAAAATTAAATTCAAAATTTCACCTAATAAATTCATTATTATTTTCAAATTATTAAATTTAACTTCTATTAATAAAATTTACTTATATTATTTGTATAACCGCAACTGCTGGCACAAATTTTGTTAATATAAATTAATATTTCTATTTTTAAATTTCTTCAACTAATAATATTAATTATTGCAAATAAATAAAAATTATTTACTTTTTAAATAAATAAAAAATCCCACAAAAATTTACATATAATATAAATTAAAAATAAATTTTTAAGCTAAAATAAAACTTTTAAATTTTATTTTAAATTTTTAATTATTTCATAAATTCTTTACAATTAAATTCTAAATAATTATATAAATTAAAAAATAAATAAATTTATTTTCAATTTAAATTATTATTTAAATAATAAATTAACGTAAACATCTATATATATATCAATAATTTTTGAACATATATTTAAATAAAAATAACCCCTAATTTATTTTACAATAAAAATAAATTTATGTAAATAAATTTATAAATACAAATAAAATTTAAATTAAATAACTAAAAATAGAAATAGATTA